GTTGTACATTTCCATTGAATTTCAATTTGAATGAATTAGCGATTCCGTGTACAACTCTAAGTAGACCTTACCTACACATGCATCTGAACATATATGCATTATCGTTATGTATTTCAATAATTCAAAAAAAAGGAGGTTTTTCAATGCGAGATCTAAAAACATATCTCTCCGTGGCTCCAGTACTAAGTACGCTATGGTTTGGGATTTTAGCAGGTCTATTGATAGAGATTAATCGTTTTTTCCCGGATGCGTTGACATTTCCCTTTTTTTCATTCTAGTTATTTACATTATTTACAGCGGAAGGAATGACGAACATTCTATATAGAATCCGATATCGGTAACCAACCCGTACCCCCCTTTTCTCTTTTTTCCTTTTATTCTTATTTTATTTTTTAGTTAAAAAATAAGGGACGAAAGAGAAAGAATAAAAGTGGATTCAACGTCGTCGAGACTCAGATTCCATTCCAATGAAATGAATAAATAGAGGCATGGGAGTAGAGTATAGTATAAAATGTGAGTCAAGAGCAAGGATACAAGATCTTTAATTGAAATAGCTTATTTCAGGGTGAAATAGATTTTTGAAATCATTGTCTTACTTATCCTATGGCTTTGCTTTTTTATTCCTTTTTAGGATTGGATTTCAAGTTAGTAACTTCGATTTGTTATTTTTTCCTTTTTATTCCTTTTCGAATAAAAATCAAATAGAAATAGAAGAGTTGAGTAAATCAAAAATGAAAATTCAAAGGAGGTTAATGGCCAAGAGAAAAAACGCGCGAGTAACAGTGATGTTGGAATGTAAGGATTGTATCCGAAACGGTGGTAAGAAGGTATCAACGGGCATTTCCAGATATATTACTGAAAAGAACGTGCACAATACACCAAAGCAATTAGAATTACTAAAATTCTGTCCCTATTGTTACAAACATACGATTCATGTGGAAATAAAGAAATAGATCGACCTACTATGTCTTATCCTTTCCTTTCAAACGGAAAAATGACATTATATAGAACATATATAAATCAAAAAGAATCCTACTTTTTGGGGTTAGAATGACAATTAATAAATCGGATTTTCAGGATAATAAATTAATAAACTAAAAAAATCATGGATAAATCCAAGCGACCTTTTCTGAAATCCAAGCGACCTTTTCTGAAATCCAAGCGATCTTTTCGTAGGCGTTTGCCCCCGATTCAGCCGGGGGATCGAATTGATTATAGAAACATGAGTTTAATTAATCGATTTGTTAGCGAACAGGGAAAAATATTATCTAGACGGGTGAATAGATTGACCTTGAAACAACAACGATTAATTACCATTGCTATAAAACAAGCTCGTATTTTATCTTTCTTACCTTTTCTCAATAATGAGAAAAAATTTGAAAGAACCAGGTCGACCTCTAGAACGACTGGTGGTCTTAGAACCCGAAATAAATAGGCTTATTCTTTGTTCATTTGAATCAGAATTCGAATCCGAACTTAAACGAGGGTTCGGGTTTTGTTCGACAAATCCGAGAATCCAGATTTGAGTATCGTGTCGTAAGAAAAAATGAATCGAACAAAAAAAAAAAAATCTTTTTTTTTTAATGTGTTCATTCATTTTGACTACTTTAGCATATTTTCTCTGAGTCACTTCGACTCCACCTTCCCGGAGTTCATTCTCCGGGGAACTCCATTTAGATTATTCCAGCGTATTCTTTCCGATCTACTCCTTTTCTGATTTCGCTCGAAATCATATAAACACAATTCCTATTTGATACAGCTATTTGGGCCAGTATTTTACGATTAAGAAGCAACTGCCACTTGTATAGATCATGTATAAATTTACTATAGCATGCTCCCTTTTCTCGAATTATTGCGTTTATCCGAGTGATCCACAAACAGCGAAAATTTCTCTTTTGGTTATCCCTATCTCGATGAGCCGAAACCCAAGCTCTTATTTTCTGTTGAGTAATAGTTCGAGTAAGTTTTGAATGAGCCCCTCGAAAGCTTGAGGCAAATAAACGAGTTTTTTTTCTACGTCTCTGAGCTATATATCCGCGTTTAATTCTGGTCATTGAATAAAAAAACTTTGACAAATAACTACTTGATTTCTTTTCTTTCAGTTATTCTTTTGGTCTATTAATAACTAATAACCAAACGGATTTTTCCAATGTATAAAATAGAACTTCCAATGGCTTTAGCTACTCTAACCTTCCCGACCACCTTTTTCTTTTTTGTTTTTAGTTATTTTACTGCGAAATAAAATATAAAAGAAGTAAGAAATGATCTTTTGCTAGGTGTCAAAAAAAAATCTAAATTCTAATTAAATGGAAAAGGTGGGTTCCATCGTTTCTATGGTTATTTCTTAAACGGTGAGGTCTTCTCTATACACCGGAGCCTTTACTTCATTGAATCTATAGGTAACTTGTATAGTTCACACCAAACTCTTTGGCTCTACCCACGAATTGTTCAGTAAAGTAATAGGTCTTTCACAATCAGACCCACCTATACAGTAACGGTATTTCATTAGGAAAATTAGCTTGGTAGCTGACCCTCGTAGTCCGTTCTTGACTGAGTGGGGACTTTATTTTTATGCTTTTTTTATTTTCATAAAATTTTCTCCGCTTAATGGATAACCATTTGCTACCAATGGAGAATTTCCTCTCATCTTTGATTCAGGTGATTGGATTTGCACCAATGAAAACCATAAACTTCATACACAATAAAGGGATCCATTTGCTTATTTTGCATTTTAATAGTGAATGGAGTTCTGTCTTCCATTCGATCCTATTTACGGTACCGATCATTCATACTGAAATTTCTTACTTTAGCTCATGATCTAAACGAGTCGCACATACACCCTAGTACATGTTCCTCGGCGCTGAGGACATCCCCGAAGAGCAGGGGATTTCGTGACATTTCGAATCGGCTGTCTTGTATTTCTAATAAGTTGTTTAATAGTTGGCATGTTGAATTATATAATATATCTAATGGGCTGGTTTAGATTGATCCTAACCGGATCGTTCGGAATTTTTCTAATTTATTCTAGTTAATTTAATAGAATGTCGGAGGTAGAATCTCCAACCGCATATTTCCGCAAAATCCATTTTTTTATTATTATTTTTTTTTCATTCAAGGCTTATCATATCCTACAACATCAACAATTCCGTAAGCTCTGGCTTCTTCTGGTGAGAGAAGTTGGTCTCTCTCCAGGGCGTCAGCTATAAACCAATAAGGTTTGCCCGTCTTTGCTATATAAGCCTGTATGACGAGGTTGCGTAGCTCCACTATATCCTCCGCGTCAAGCCCACTTTCTGCCAAGGGGTCCTCAAAATAAGAACTAGCAGGTTGATGGACCATTACCGTACAGTGAGGGAGTGCTAGACGTTTGAGCATTTTTCCTCCAGCCAATATCAAAGATCCCGTTGAATAGGCTCTTGCGATGCCTATTGTATGGACCCCTGGTTTCGATGATTGCATAATATTATAAAGAGCTAGTCCAGGAATTACCAACCCGCCAGGCGAATGTACATACAAATAAATAGGTTCTCTCTTATCCTCGAGACCAAGATGTACTATAAGTCCACAAAGTTGATTCGAGATCTCAGTCTGAACCTCTTGGCTTAAAAAAAGAAATCGTGCGCGATAAAGTCGGTTGATTAGGGTCAAATTGTATCCCTTACGAACCGTACATGCACCTTTTGATGCATACGGTTCAAGAAAAGAATCAATGTATAGATTCCAGTGCTCTTTCTTTTTTTTCCTATATGCTTTTTCTCTAGAAAAAAGCAGGTTTTTCCAACTTGCAACGAAAGGGCTTTTTTTAGTTTTTTCAATAAAAGAAAATTGGACTTATTTCTTCCTTATTAATAAAAAAGTCAAAAAACTTATTGAATTAACTTCTCATTGATATATTGTTTCATCGAGATTCAATTCAAATCACGATGGGATTTTCTTGTTCCTGAATGGGTCTCTTTTATGTTTTTAGGTTTATGCTCTACTCCGGGTAAAGATACGCCTCCCCTTATTTGTGCATATAGGACAAATCTTCTCGTCACCATTTCTTTTTGTTATGACTTTACAAATAACAACCGAGAATCGTTTATGATACACGTCGTAATCATAGATCTATTTCGAATTAGGTTTTTTCTAATCGGAGCCTGGATACTTCATTTTGTGAGTCCAACCAAAGTCAACCATAAATTATTCTAAATGAAAATAGTATTCTGAATCCCCCCAATAATGGATTTCACGCTCCACTTTTTGGATGATTCCATTTATTTTGCTTGGGCGAAAGAAAGGATATCTCGATTAGGAGAGAGAACGGGGAAATCCCATAGGACCCAATATATCTGACAAGTCGCACTACATGTCAACCCAAAATCCATCGTCGTCGTCGTCGTCCTCGTTGTCGTCAGGAACTAGGAAAGGCAGTTGTGGAATTCCAACAGGCATAATTGAAAGAAAAAAGTAAATTCTATATTTCACTTTGATGTGGAAACGTAACAATATGCTTTTATTGTCGTTAGAGTATTGGCTTTATCGTATTTCTTTTATCCAATCTATTACAATCTATACGGGAGGAAAGATAGACAACTAGTCCCTTCTAATGATAACTACGGATAGACGCATTTACTCGTAGAAAATGGTATCAACCTCCATTGCATATTGGTACTTATCGAGTATAGAATAAATCTGCTTCTCTTTTTTCTTACGAACAGAATAGAATAAATATTAACCTAACTCTTATTAGGAAATAATCCACTTACCAGGGAGGCCTATAGGATAGTATTAGTATAGTCTTTTCCAATGCAATAAAGTTAGTTAGTGTCTATTTTTCTTTGAAAAAGGGGTATTTTCCATGGGTTTGCCTTGGTATCGTGTTCATACCGTTGTATTGAATGATCCCGGCCGGTTGCTTTCCGTTCATATAATGCATACAGCTCTGGTTGCTGGTTGGGCGGGCTCAATGGCTCTGTATGAATTAGCCGTTTTTGACCCTTCTGACCCTGTTCTTGATCCAATGTGGAGACAGGGAATGTTCGTTATACCCTTCATGACTCGTTTAGGAATAACCAATTCCTGGGGAGGTTGGAGTATTACAGGGGGGGCTGCAGCGAATCCAGGTATTTGGAGTTTCGAAGGTGTAGCCGGGGCACATATTGTGTTTTCTGGCTTCTGCTTTTTGGCAGCTATCTGGCATTGGGTCTATTGGGATCTAGCAATTTTTACTGATGAACGTACAAGAAAACCCTCTTTGGATTTGCCTAAGATCTTTGGAATTCATTTATTTCTCTCCGGGGTGGCTTGCTTTGGTTTTGGTGCATTTCATGTTACAGGCTTATACGGTCCTGGAATATGGGTGTCCGATCCTTATGGACTAACCGGAACAGTACAACCTGTAAATCCCGCGTGGGGTGTGGAAGGTTTTGATCCTTTTGTTCCGGGAGGAATAGCTTCTCATCATATTGCAGCCGGTACATTGGGCATATTAGCGGGCCTATTCCATCTTAGCGTACGACCGCCACAACGTCTATACAAAGGATTGCGGATGGGAAATATTGAAACCGTACTCTCCAGCAGTATCGCGGCTGTATTTTTTGCAGCTTTTGTTGTTGCTGGAACTATGTGGTATGGGTCGGCAACTACTCCCATCGAATTGTTTGGTCCCACTCGTTATCAATGGGACCAAGGTTACTTTCAGCAAGAGATATACCGACGGGTTAGTGCCGGTCTATCAGAAAATCTAAGTTTCTCAGAAGCCTGGTCTAAAATTCCCGAAAAATTAGCTTTTTATGATTATATCGGCAATAATCCGGCAAAGGGGGGATTGTTCAGGGCAGGCTCAATGGATAATGGAGATGGGATAGCGGTTGGTTGGTTAGGACACCCTATCTTTAGAGATAAAGAAGGCCGTGAGCTTTTTGTACGTCGTATGCCTACTTTTTTTGAAACCTTTCCGGTGGTTTTGGTAGATGGTGACGGAATTGTCAGAGCCGACGTTCCTTTTAGAAGAGCAGAATCAAAGTATAGTCTTGAACAAGTAGGTGTAACCGTGGAGTTCTACGGTGGCGAACTAAATGGAGTCAGTTATAGTGATCCTACTACTGTTAAAAAATATGCTAGACGCGCCCAGTTGGGTGAAATTTTTGAATTAGACCGTGCGACTTTGAAATCCGATGGTGTTTTTCGTAGCAGTCCAAGGGGTTGGTTTACTTTTGGACATGCTTCATTTGCTTTGCTCTTCTTCTTCGGACACATTTGGCATGGTGCTAGAACCTTGTTCAGAGATGTTTTTGCTGGTATTGACCCAGATTTGGATACTCAAGTAGAGTTTGGCGCATTCCAAAAGCTTGGAGATCCAACTACAAAACGGCAGGCGGCCTGATACAAGACTACTTTGGTATTTTTCCTCTATTTTCTTTTTTGGAGGGGGTTTACGTAGAGTACCCGAGTGAGTTGGAATTACCACTTCTTTGACTCTCGCTCTTTCAAGATGATTCTAAAAAGAAAAGAATAAAAAAAGAAAAAACAAACAGGTAGGGAAGTTATAATTGTAAACCACGATCGAATTTATGGAAGCATTGGTTTATACATTCCTTTTAGTATCGACTCTAGGGATAATTTTTTTCGCTATCTTTTTTCGAGAACCACCTAAAATTTCAACTAAAAAATAAAATAGAAAAGGATTTTTCATTATCTCAATTGAAGTAACGAGCCTCCCAATGTTGGGAGGCTCATTACTTCAATTAGTCCCCGTGTTCCTCGAATGGATCTCTTAGTTGTTGAGAAGGTTGCCCGAAAGCGGTATATAAGGCATACCCGGTAAAACTTACAAGTAAACCAGATAGAAAGATGGCGACTAGGGTTGCTGTTTCCATATTATATATAATTCTAATTTCAAGACCTCAATAGATCTATCATAAGATCGTTTATTTACAACAGAATGGTATACAAAGTCAACAGATCTCAATGAATACAATAGGATTTATGGCTACACAAACTGTTGAGAATGAGAACAAGGCCCGCCCAAAACGAACTGGTATAGGGAGTTTATTAAAACCCTTGAATTCAGAATATGGAAAAGTAGCTCCGGGGTGGGGAACAACTCCTTTGATGGGTGTCACAATGGCTTTATTTGCGGTATTTCTAGCAATTATTTTGGAGATTTATAATTCGTCCGTTTTATTGGATGAAATTTCAATGAATTAAATTTATTCAATTTAGACGTTTTTGAATCAAAAATCAACCAGTTAGAACTTGGATTTCTAGCTTATTCTATTTTGGTAGTTCGATCGTGGAATTTTGTTCTTTCTGTATTTCCGGAATATGAGTGTGTGACTTGTTATAATGGATTTTATGGATAGTACAGAAAATAGGCCTGTCACCTTGATAGAGATGGTTCTATGCCGTCAGATATTTAGTCAAATATCTGGAACACGAAATATATGAACTAGATTAAGAAATAGTTAAACTATGATTCATACTTACTATTTAACCCCGTACCCGGAACTCCAAAAA